TGTTTCGATGCAACAATAAGATGTTATTTATAACAAATAGTTTTCTTGGTTGGTTAATTGGTCACATTTTATTCATGAAATGGCTTGGATTGGTATTAGTCTGGATACGGCAAAATAATTCTATTAAATCGAATAAGTACCTTGTATCAGAATTGAGAAATTCTATGGCTCGAATCTTTAGTATTCTCTTATTTATTACCTGTGTCTACTATTTAGGCAGAATACCGTCACCCATTTTTACTAAGAAACTGAAAGAAACCCCCAAAACGGAACAAAGGGCGGAAAGTGAGGAAGAAAGAGATGTAGAAATAGAAACAGCTTCGGAAATAAAGGGGACTAAACAGAAACAAGAGGGATCCATCAAAGAAGATCTTTCTCCTTCGTTTTTTTCGGAAGAAAAGGAAGATTCGAACAAAATCGCGGAAACGGAAGAAATCCGAGTGAATCGAAAGGAAGATGAAGTCCACTCAAGATTTCTGGAAAATAGAGACCCTTTTTTCAAAGAAAAACCTCTTGTGAATCTTCTTTTCGATTCAAAGCGTTGGAATCGACCATTTCGCTACATAAAAAACACCTACCTTGGGGGGACTGTCAGAAATGAAATGTCACAATATTTTTTTAACATATGCAAAAGTGATGGAAAAGAACGAATATCTTTTACATATCCCCCCGGTTTATCCGTTTTTTTTGAAATGATAAAAAAAAGGATATCCCCACCTATATTCGAAAAATTTTCACCTAATAAACTTTGGCTTTATACCACCAAACAACATGTTAAAAGTTTGAACAACGAGTTTCGAAATCGAATTGAAGCTCTAGACAACGAGTTTATTTCTTTTAATATACTTGAAACAAAAACTCGGTTGTGTAATGACGATTATACAAACGAATACTTATCAAAAAGATGCGATCCTTTCCTGAACAAATCATGTCGAAAAACAATCTACAAAAACTTTTCATCTCAAAATTTAAAACAAACCCGGATAAAAAATTTGATACATAAATTTGGTATAAATCGAATTCATGGTATTCTTCTTTCGGATACTGATTACCAAGCATTTAAACTACAAATAAATAGATTTGATAAAAAAACATTATTAACAGAAATTGTAGATTTTTTAACTTTCATTAGTAGAGTTTTTATAGAATCAGATGAAAATTGGGAGGTTCTTTCTTTATTTTCAGAAGGCAGAATAGTAACAAAATATTTAAAATATTTATTAACTCAAATTGTAACTGATGTTATTGTAACTGATGTTAATGATCAAAAAATTATCAGAAAATCGAGTATAATAAAAGAAATCAGTAAAAAAGCCCTTCGGTGGTCATATCAATTACTAAACGAGTTAGAACAAAAATCGAGAGAATATCAGGAAGACGTGCCTGTAAATCATGAAATTCGCTCAAGAAAAGGCAAAAAGGTAGTTATTTTTACTGTTAACAAGGACGATACTGATCCTAATACCGATACTAATACGTTGGATCAAATAGACACAAACGAAGTGTCTTTAATACGTTATTCGCAACAATCGGATTTTAGGCGAGGTATAATCAAGGGTTCTGTACGGTCTCAAAGGCGTAAAATAGTAATAATAGAATTATTTCAAGCAAATGTGCACTCCCCCCTTTTTTTCGACAGAATAAAAAAAAAAAACCTTTCTTCTTTTGATATGTCCGGGTTAATTAAACTCATTTTTAAAAAATCCGGGGGGGCATTTAAAATATTAGAATATACAAAGAAACAAACAAAAAAAGAAGAACAAAAAGAAAAGAAAAAAATAAAAGAGAACGCGCGAATAGAGATAGCCGAGGCCTGGGATACCATCCCACTTGCGCAAATAATAAGAGGTTACATGTTATTAACTCAATCTATTTTTAGAAAAAATATTCTATTACCTTCATCCATAATTGCGAAAAATATTGGACGTATACTCCTATTTCAACTTCCTGAATGGTCTGAGGATTTCCATGAATGGGAGAGAGAAGTACATATTAAATGTACTTATAACGGGGTTCCATTATCCGAAACAGAATTTCCGAAAAATTGGTTGACAGACGGCATTCAGATAAAAATCTTATTTCCTTTCTGTTTAAAACCTTGGAACAAATCGAAACTAGGATCTTCTCAGAAAGATCTAAAGAAAAAACAAAAAGATGATTTTTGTTTTTTAACAGTTTGGGGAATGGAAACCGAATTTCCCTTTGGCTCGCCCCGAAAACGGCTTTCCTTTTTTAAACCCATTTTTACGGAATTAAAAGAAAAAATTGAAAAATTAAAAAAGAAGTATTTTGGAGTCCTACTAGTTTTCAAAGGAAAAACAAAATTACTTGGAAAACTTTCAAAAGGAATAAAAAAATGGGTTATCAAAAGTGTTCTTTTGATAAAAAAAAAAATAAAAGAAATTTCAAAAGTCAATTCTATTCTATTATTTCAATTCAAAGAAGCCGAAATATATGAATCAAGAGAATTTAAAGAAGAAAAAGATTCCCTAATAAGCAATCAGATAATTGACGAATCGCTGATTCAAATTGCACCTCCAAGTTGGAGAAATTCTTCATTTACAGAAAAAAAAATGAAGGGTCTAGCGGATCGAACAAGTACAATTCTAAATCAAATAGAAAAAATTTCAAAAGAGAAAAAAAACATAACTCCAAGAATAAATAATCTAAATAATCTTAGTAGTGCTAACAAAACAAACTATAATGCTAACAGATTCGAAAAACGGAAAATATTAAAAAGAATAAATGCTCGAATAATTTGTAAATCTCCCCTTTTTTTGAAATTTTTTATTGAAAGAATATACACAGATATTTTTTTCTCTAGCATTAATATTCCAAAAACAAATACAAAACTTTTTCTTGAATTAATAAAAAAAATGAATGATAAATCCATTTATAATAATTCAAGAAAGCAAGAAATAATTAATAAAAAAAAGAAAAAACCAATTTCGTTTATTTCAAAATCACTTGATAATATCAGTAATGTTAAAACTAACTCACATGGTTTTTATAACTTATCCGACATATCCCAAGCATATGTATTTTACAAATTATCACAAATCCAAGTTAGTAATTCGTATAAATTAAGATATGTTCTTGACTATCAAGGAATCCCCTTTTTTCCAAAACCCGAAATAAAGGATTCTTTTGAAACGCGAGGAGTGGTTCATTCAAAATTGGGGAATAATAAACTTCCGAGTTATGAAATGAATCGATGGAAAAATTGGTTAAGAGGGCGTTATCAATACAATTTATCTCAGATAAATTGGTCTAGATTAATACCAGAAAAGTGGCGAAATACGCTTCATAAGCATCATATAGCTAAAAAGGGAATTGTAAGCAAATGGGAGGAAAAAAACCACTTAATTGGTTCCAAAAAACAATTTGAAGCATATTCATTATCTAATCAAAATGAGAATTTTCAAAAAGACTATAGATATGATCTTTTATCATATAAATTTCTTGATTATGAAAATCAAATGGAATGCTTTTTTTATAGATCTCCATTTCAAGGAAATAAGAATCCAGGGATTTCTTACACGTCTAAAGAGACCCTTTTGGATATACCGAGAAACATCCCTATTCATAATTATCTAAATAATAATCTAGGAAGAGTCGATACTCTATATATGGATATGGAAAAAACGGCCAATAGAAAATATTTTGATTGGAAAAGTCTCAATTTTTATCTTAAACAAAAAGTTAATATTGAGGCCTGTACCATGACCAATACCAACAGGAATCAAAATGTTCCAATCCTTACTAATAATTCTACTAAAAATAAAAAAAGCCCTTCTTATCTTAAAATTACAGAAAAAAATCCGCCAAATTCTCATAAAGGGTTTTTTGGTTGGATGGTAATGAATGAAAAAATCCTAAAACAGCCCATATCAAATCTGGAATCTTGGTTCTTCCCAGAATTTTTATTGCTTTATAGTGCATACAAAACGAAACCTTGGTTTATACCAAGTAAATTACTTATTTTCAATTTGAATAGAAACCAAAATTGTAGTCAAAATAAAAAGATCAATGAAAAGGAAAAAGGGAGTTTTTTGATTGCATCGAAAAAAAAAGATCCAAATCAAAAAGAAAAAGAACCCATAAGTCGAGGAGATCTTGGATCCGTTCTCTCACAACCAAAAGATATTGAAAAAAATTGTGTAAGGCCAGACACAAAAAAAGGGAAAAAGAAAAAACAATATAAAAACAAGACGGAAGCAGAACTAAATTTATTCCTGAAACGTTATTTGCTTTTTCAATTGAGATGGGGCGATATTTTAAATCAAAAAATAATCAATAATATCAAAGTATATTGTCTCCTGCTTAGACTCGTAGATCCACGAAAAATTACTATATCCTCGATTCACAAGAGAGAAATTTGTTTGGATCTAATGCTAATTCAGAACAATTTAACTCTTACAGAATTGATGAAAAGGGGAATACTGATTATAGAACCCGCCCGCCTATCTGTAAAAAAAAAGGGACAGTTTATTATGTATCAAACCATAGGTATTTCGTTGATTCACAAGAGTAAACACCAAATTAATAAAAAATACCAAGAGCAAGGATATGAACCTAAGACTCATTTTGGTGAATCTATTTCAACACAGCAAAGAATAACGGAAAATAGAGATCAAAACGGTTTTGATTTGCTTGTTCCTGAAAATATTTTATTGTTTAAACGTCGTAAAAAATTGAGAATTCTAATCTGTTTCAATTCAAAGAATAGAAATAATATAGATAGAAATCCAGTATTTTGTAACGAAAAGAACCTAAAAAACAGCACCCTGGTTTCACATGACAACAAGCATCTTGATAAAGAAAAAAATGAATTAATGAAATTAAAGCTTTTTCTTTGGCCTAATTATCGATTAGAAGATTTAGCTTGTATGAACCGTTATTGGTTTAATACGAATAATGGCAGTCGTTTCAGTATGTTAAGGATACAGATGTATCCACGATTACAAATTTGTGGATAATATATTTTTTGTATATATGCTATACCATATAATATATAGTAGGGTACGCGGGGTATATGAAAACAAACAAATATACGGATCGCGTGTCTTGTCTCACATTTCAGTAATGTTTAAATTAGATCTCGAAATGACCTTGGAACTTTCTTCATTTTAGGTCTAAATTAAAATTATTCGGCGGAAAAATGTACAAATCCTTTTTCTACTCCTAATCTAATTTCAAATTAATTGATTTGAATTCAGAAAATTAGAAGTTCATAAAGAATTTATGATTATATTATTGTATATACCACATTCAAATTAATGACCTTATTATTATTAATTATTATTACTGATTCAGTAAAATCCATATCTGTAAAAAGCGAGGGGTATTTTTTTATGGTAAAAAATTCATTAATTTCGGTTATTTCTCAAAAAGAAAACAGAGGGTCTGTTGAATTTCAAGTATTCAATTTCACCACTAAGATAAGGAAACTGACTTCACATTTGGAATTGCACAAAAAAGACTCTTCATCTCAGAGAGGCTTGCGAAAAATTTTGGGAAAACGTCAACGGCTGCTGGCCTATTTGTCAAAAATAAATAGAGAACGCTATAAAGAATTAATCCGCGAGTTGGATATTCGTGAGATAAAAACTCGTTAATTTGAAGAGTGATACCTTTGAGCTTAATCGTTTAAATTTTAATGAACTTCTTTTTACTTTAAACAATGCATGGAAGAATGACTCACGAAAAGCTTATGATTGCACCAACTAAAAGAAAAGACCTCATGATAGTCAATATGGGGTCCTCACGACCCGTCAATGCACGGTGTTCTTCGACTAATTGTGACTCTCGACAGTGAAATAGAAAAGAAATAGAAAAATTGCGGAAAATCGAACAGTTATACAATATTTGACTTATGTAACGCGTTGGGATTATTTAGCTACTATGTTTACAGAAGCAATAACCGTAAACTAGCTAGGCAATATTCAAGTACCTACAAAGGGCTGGCTATATCAGAGCTATTATGTTGGAATTGAGTCGTATCGCCTCCCATTTATTATGGCTTAGCCCTTTTCTAGCAGATATTGGAGCCCAGACCCCCTTTAAATTATATTTTTCGAGAACGTGAATTGATATATGACCTATTCGAAGCTGCTACCGGTATGCGCACGCTGTATAATTATTTTCGTATCGGAGGGGTTGCTGTTGGTTTACCTCATGGCTGGATAGATAAGTGTTTGGATTTTTGCGATTATTTTTTAAGTAGGGTTACTGAATATCAGAAGACCAAGATACACTAAAGGATTAGTAATGGAGATTCTGAAAACTACCCAGAAAGGATAGAAAAGTAATTAAAATTTTGGGCTTTAAGTTTGGTAGAAATGATTAAGAAGTACTCCCCACGATTTCGATCCAGAGTATGTTCCTATCCACCGATTAAGTAAATAACTATCAAGAACGAAGAAATCTTTTACTTTTGGTAATACCTCTTTTTCTAAGAAAGTAGAATAGGAACGAAATAAAATAGAAAGACTAAAATTGCAAAAAGAAATCTTTTTATTCAGAACTATTTTAATTTTTTCTCTAAATAAAAATTTTTTATGTAATTATGTAATGTCTAATTTTTTTCGTAATCGAAAATGATAAAATAAAAGGTTAAAATATCTATATGATATTTCTTTAAAAAGCCTTTTTCTTCTTTTTATTCAAGGATAAAGTTATTAATCAAGAAAAAAAATGAAAATTCTTAAAAGATGAGATCAATTCAGAAGCATTTTTAATTATAAATCTAGCAGACAGAATTCCATTGGTCTAATTCTTAGGATGAGAAGATAACAGTTTGACTCTCTATCGATCCTACAAACACATTAAGATTAATAATCTTGAAAAGCCCGTAAATTTATTTGTGACCTATGAGGAGCCGTATGAGGTGAAAATCTCATGTACGGTTCTGCAATAGCGGCGGAAACAGTGATGTTATCGCCGACTATGATTATCTAACAGTTTAAGTACAGTTGATATAGTTGAAGCGCAATCAAAGTATGGTTTTTTTGGGGGGGGGATTTATGGCGTATAGGGTTTATCATTTTTATAATTTCTTCTCTAGCCGAGTGTGAGAGATTGCCTTTTGATTTACCATAAGCATAAGAAAAATTGGTATCTTTATTACATTATCTAAAACTTATTTATTCTTCTTCATTTCTATTGCAACAAGATGGACTTTATCAAGACTAAGAATGGGGATCAACTATTAAATCTTGGATGGAAATTTATTTTACCTATTTCTTTTCTCTGGTTAATCTATTATTAACAACTTCGCCCCAACTTCTTTCACTGTAAAAGAATAGTGTATTTTCACAACTTGTCTCAAACAAGAGAAAGAAAGAAGTTAAATTATTTATAGCTATTCAGCTATGTTCTCTATGCTAACTCAGTTCTTGAATTTTGGTCAACAAACAATACGAGCTAGCCAGGTACATTGGTCAAGGTTTCGCGATTACCTTGTCCCGCGCGAATCGTTTGCCAGTAACTATTCAATATCCCTACGAAAATTTGATCATATCGGAACGTTTCTGAGGCCGAATCCACTTGGAATTTGATAAATGCATTGCTTGTGAAGTATGTGTTCGTGTATGTCCTATAGAGCTGCCCGTTGTTGATTGGAAATTGGAAACTGACATTCGAAAGAAACGATTACTTAATTACAGTATTGATTTTTGAATCTGTATATTTTGTAGTAATTGCGTTTGAGTATTGTCCAACAAATTGTTTATCAATGACTGAAGAATATGAACTCTCTACTTATGATCGTCACGCATTTAATTATAAGCAAATTGCTTTAGGCCCGTTGCCGGCGTCAATTATTGACGATTACACAATTCAAACAACTTCTTCGAATTCACCTCAAATAAAAAATGTATAAAACACTTAATATTTTTAAATCCAAAACCCCTTTTGGATTTAAAAATGAGGTTTTTACTTGTTCAATACAAAAGAGCGTTTGGTTGTCGAGAATTGTGGCTTCGTTTTGATTGAAAATCAATTTCTATTTGAATAAGAATATAATAATTTCAAAAATATAAACTCTGCTTTCGAGACTAAGAGTAGCCCAATAACTGTATCTACATCAATCCCAACCACCCCCATTCAAATTTCATTCAATTAATTAAGGATCCTAAAAACCAGGATAACTTTTTTTTTGTCCTGGGCAGGTCAACAAAAGCATGAAATAGTTCGAGTTTTTATAAAAAACAAAATGGATTTACCTGGACCAATACACGATTTTCTTTTAGTCTTTCTGGGACCGGGTCTTATATTAGGAAGTCTAGCAACTCCTGAATCCAATTTATTCAGCCTTTTCGTTGGGATTGGTTCTTTTTTGTATATCCTTAATTCTATAATTATATCGAACTCTTATTTTGTAGCTGCCGCGCAGCTCCTTATTTATGTAGGAGCTATAAATGTTTTAATCATTTTTGCTGTGATGTTCATGAATGGTTCAGAATATTACAAAGATTTTCATCTTTTGACCGCCGGGGATGGAGTTACTTCAATGGTTTGTACAAGTCTTTTTATTTAACTAATTACTATTATTTCGGATACGTCCTGGTATGGGATCGTTTGGACTACAAAATCAAATCAGATTATAGAGCAAGATTTGCTAAGTATTAGTCAACAAATTGGAATTCATTTATCAACAGATTTTTCTTCCATTTGAATTTATTTCAATAATTCTTTTAGTCGCTTTAATTTAATAGGTGCAATTGCTATAGCTCGTGAATAAAGAATCTTTAAAAAGAGTAATTCAAATTTTTTGAATTACTGTCTAAAAAATAGAATAGATAGAAGAGAAAGGCTTTTGTTTTCTATCGATCCTATATACTAATCTATTTTCTTTTTTTGTTCCATAATTGTTAGAATTAATCTAATTATTGTTCAGATTGAAATGAATCAAAATTGAAAGGGAGTTGGTTAATGATGCTCGAGCATATACTTGTTTTGAGTGCTTATTTATTTTCTATTGGTATTTATGGATTGATCACAAGTCGGAATATGGTTAGAGCCCTTATGTGTCTTGAACTTATATTAAATTCAGTTAATATCAATTTTGTAACATTTTCTGATATTTTTGATAATCCCCAATTTAGGGGGAGATATTTTCTCCATTTTTGTTATAGCTATTGCAGGCGCTCAGGCTGTTATTGGACTGGCTATTATTTCATCAATTTATCGTAACAGAAAATCAACTCGTATTAACCAATCCAACTTGTTGAAAAAATAGTATTAATTTTAATATAAAAAATATAAATTAAAATATTTATAAAGAAGTTCAAATTGGCAAATTTGGTTTGGTACAGGGTAAGGTATGATTGTGGTTGCAAAAATTTTAAAAATCAAAGTATTCTGGCCCTCACGCATAAACCAATTGGGAAGTAGATTGATTCTGATCACTTATTGATTCGTCTGGTATCTAAATTATAGGATTCATTTATAAATTAGTTTACTAGACCGAAAACTTATGACGTTCAAAAATGTATAGATCCAATGTCACATTCAGTAAAGATTTATGATACATGTATAGGATGTACTCAATGTGTCCGGGCGTGCCCCACCGATGTATTAGAAATGATACCTTGGGACGGATGTAAAGCTAAACAAATCGCTTCTGCTCCAAGGACCGAGGACTGTGTTGGTTGTAAGAGATGTGAATCCGCCTGTCCAACGGATTTCTTGAGCGTTCGGGTTTATTTATGGCATGAAACAACCCGCAGTATGGGTCTAGCTTATTGATACGTTCCATAAAACTCTACTTGAATCCATTTTTTTACCGGCAAAACCCGTGCCCAAAATATTTGAATTTGAGCACGGGTTTTTCTGGCCCAAGTATATCTTGTCTTTACCACGAACCAATTTCCTTGCTTAACATTAATTGCAGTTTTACCAATATTTGCGGGTTCCTTAATTTTCTTTCTTCCACATAGAGGAAATAGATTAATCCGCTAGTATACTACACGTATATGTATTTTAGAACTTATCCTAACGACTTATGCCTTCTACTATCATTTCCAAGCGGATTATTTGTTAATCCAACTGGTGGAAGATTATAAATGGATCCGCTTTTTAATTTCCATTGGAGATTTGGAATAGACGGGCTCTCTACAGGCCCCGTTTTACTCACGGGATTCATCACTACTTTAGCTGCTTGGCCAGTTACTTGAGATTCTCGATTATTTTTTTTCTGATGTTAGCAATGTACAGCGGGCAAATAGGATTATTTTCTTCTCGGGACCTTTTTCTTTTAATGGGAGTTCTGGCCATTGGTTTATATGGTTCTACTGAACCAACATTTACTTTTGAAATATTAGCCAATCAGTACTATCCCCTGGCCTTGGAAATAATATTTTATATTGGATTTTTTATTGCTTTTGCTGTCAAACTACCAATAATACCCTTACATACATGGGTACCAAATACCCGTGGAGAGGCGCATTATAGTACTTGTATGTTTTTAGCCGGAATCTTATTAAAAATTAAAAATGGGGGCGTATGGATTAGTTTGAATCAATATAGAATTATTCCCGCATGCTCATTCTATATTTTCCCCCTGGTTACTAATATATAGGCGCAACACAAATAATCTATGCAGCTTCAACACCTCTCGGCCAGCGGAATTAACAAAAATGAATAGCCTATTCCTCCATATCTCATACGGGTTTCATAATTATAGGAATAAGTTCTATTACTGATATGGGGCTCCGTTCAGCCCTTTTACAAACAATCTCTTATGGATTTATTGGCGCTGCACTTTTTTTTTGGCCGGAACAACTTAATGATAGAATATGGCTTGTTTCTCTTGACGAAATGGGTGGAATAGCTATCCCAACGCCAAAAATATTTACGATGTTCAGTAGCTTTGCGACAGCTTCCCTTGCATTACCGGGTATGGGTGGTTTTGTTGCCGAATTTATAGTCTTTATTGCGCTAACTACTCGTTAAAAATATCTTTTAATGACAAAAGCTCTAATTATTTTTGTAATGGCAGTTGGAATAATATTAACTCCTATTTTTTTATTATCTATGTTACGCCAGACGTTCTATGGATACAAGATATTTAATATTTCAAACTATTTTTTTTATGATTCTGGGCCGCGGGAGTTTTTTTCTTTTGATCTCTATTTTTTTACCCCTACTGGGTATTGGCATGTACCCCGATTTCCTTTTTTCACTATCAGTTGAAAAGGTTGAAGTTATTCTATCTAATTCTTTTTATAACTAGTTATTATTCGTAAGAAACAATAAAGTAAAAAGGTTCGTTATATAATAACAAAAAGTAGCCTTTTTCTTTTATGTTAAGTAAAAAAAATGAATAATGAATGTGAACTGGCGAGAACCCGGCGAATTACTAAAAAGATTTTAGTAATTCGCCGGGTTCTCGCGAATTACTAAAAAGATTTTAGTAATTCGCCGGGTTCTCGCCAGTTCACACAAAGTTTTTTATATGATATGCGATAGAAATTTTTCTATTTCTGGGCTTTTTTTTTTAATTCAATTAAATGTAAATGAACCATAACTATGTAGTCCTATTCCTAATAGATTGACTCCAAAATAGCATATCCAAATTATAAAAAATCCAATAGACGCCACAATTGCCGAATTGGTACCCTTCCACTTTATATTTGTTCGAATATGTAAATAAATAGCGAATACGATCCAAGTAATAAAAGCCCAAGTTTCTTTTGGATCCCAACTCCAATAGGATCCCCACGCTTCGTTAGCCCATACCGCTCCCGAAAGAATTCCTGTGGTTAAAAAGATAAACCCTAGACTAATAACCCGATAACTCCAATAATCCAACTGTTGAATTAATTGCGATCTGTAATAATTCCTTGGAGAAAAAAAAGAAGTATTTTGAAAAAAATTACTCCGTTCATTCATATATTTGATCTCACCAAAAAAAAACGACTTATTTGAAAAATGATTACTCGTAGAAAAAAACTTTCTCTTTTTTTTTACTGTAATGATTATAAGAGATACTGATAATAATGATCCACATAAAAGGGCTGCGTAGCCTAATATCATCATACTTACGTGCATTATTAGCCACTCGGATTGAAGGGCGGGTACTAATATTTGGGATTCGCGTATTTCAGTTAAAAGACCTGAAGTAGCAAAGCCCTGCGTAAAAATAGCATTTGGTCCTATTATTGTGCTTAGCAGGTTTTTTTTTTTTTGAAATGCGGAACTATATGAATAAGGGAAAAACTCCACGAAAGAAAGATTAACGATTCATATAAATCACTTATTGGAAAATGTCCCGAATAAACCCAACGAGTAATTAAGAATCCTGTTATACAGATAAAAGTTATTATCATGCCTTTTTCGGACGAATCATACAGTTTTACGAGTTCATCGACTAAAAAGGTTATCAAATGAATTGTAATTATTATTGAAACGATCGAAAAAGAAATATGAGTTAATATATGCTCTAAGGTTGAAAATATCATAAAAAGAAATTTATAAATTATAAAATCAGAACAAAA